GTCTCTGCACCTATCCTTTTTCACCTTCTGGGCCTTTGTTTGTTTTTGGAAAACAGGATTTGGCTCAGGATTGCCCATTTTTATTAATTCCAGGGTTTCTCTGAATTTGAAAGTTATCACTTAGTAGGTTTCCATACCAAGGCTCAATCCAATTAAGTCCGCAGCGTCTACCAATTTCGCCATATCCCCCCCTTTTTTTTGAGACTCAGATCTTATTTTTATTGAGATGTCGTTCTCTTTTTTTATTTCATTTCTACTTCCTATCTCGAAAAAGTTTTTCTCCTCTTTGATTTCTTGGCTATATTCTTTCATCTTCTATAGGAAACCCGTACTCGTATTTGGTCCAATCAGAAACGATTCTATCATTTCTGTATCCGCAATTCAATATAGATAGATATATACCACGTATATATGTCTCTCTTCTGCTCGTTTTTCCCATGCAATTTGGAATACTTGAACGGTCGATTCTTTTTTTCGTCTGAGCTTCCATTTTTACGAATCAGAGCGCAATAATATCTCATTATTTAGAAAATTCCATTTAGAAATAGAAATATATATGATTATATATGATATGGAATAAAATAGAGAAGTGTAATAAAAAGACTTTCAAATATCATTTGAAAGCAAAAACGAAAACGATTTAATCTAAAAATCTATCGAATCTAATATTAAACTATATATACTATACTTGTGCTATATAATTGTGATGTGAGAAAAATAAATCGAAATTATATATCGATAGATTAATCGGTTATATTCTATGGTAAGTATGAGTATTGAATATTTCCTTTCAATTCTATATTTAGTATATTTTTTCTATATTCTCTTTTTTCTATATTCATATTCATTATAACTAGCTAATATGAAAATAGGAATCGCTAAAAATATTAATTAATAGCTAAGATCTAAGATGACAATAGTTTATTGAATCCCTATGCGGGTAGAATTTCGATTATGTGAGCCTGCTTAGCTCAGAGGTTAGAGCATCGCATTTGTAATGCGATGGTCATCGGTTCGATTCCGATAGCCGGCTTTTCTCTATTTATTTTCTTCGAGTTTTTACATGATTGAGAATGTTACTTTGAAATCCGAAATCAAAGAATATTTTAGTGAAAATATATTTTTTATCGTATAGGAACTTCCAACCATGTCATGAAAAAAATCCCCTTTTATCTATTTTTTTATCTATATAGAATCTCTATTTTATCTATGTAGAATATAGAGATTCTATTCTATATTCTATATAGTATATATATATATAGATATATAATAGAAAGGTCTGGATTATATATAGAATAGAAGGGTCTGGATATTTGTCCCATTCATCTAATTATTCTTTAGAGTACAAGTATACTACTTCCGTAAACTTCGCTTCATTTATCATTTAGTTCAGTTTTAGTTTAGGTTTATTCTGTAAAATGAAATTTCATCAATAAGAATTCAATATAAATATAAATAAGAATAAGGAGTCTTTATGTCGCGTTACCGGGGACCTCGTTTCAAAAAAATACGCCGCCTGGGAGCTTTACCGGGACTAACTAATAAAAGGCCTGGGGCCGGAAGTGATCTTAGAAACCAATCACGTTCCGGGAAAAAATCTCAATATCGTATTCGTCTAGAAGAAAAACAAAAGTTGCGTTTTCATTATGGTCTTACAGAACGACAATTACTTAAATATGTTCGTATCGCCGGCAAAGCCAAGGGGTCAACAGGTCAGGTTTTACTCCAATTACTTGAAATGCGCTTGGATAACATCCTTTTTCGGTTGGGTATGGCTCCGACTATTCCCGGAGCCCGTCAATTAGTTAACCATAGACATATTTTAGTCAATGGTCGTATAGTAGATATACCAAGTTATCGCTGCAAACCCCGAGATATTATTACGGCGAGGGATGAACAAAACTCTAGAGCTCTGATTCAAAATTCTTTCGATTCAGCCTCTCAGGACGAATTGCCAAAACATTTGACTCTTCAACCATTCCAATATAAAGGATTAGTAAATCAAATAATAGATAGTAAATGGGTCGGTTTGAAAATAAATGAATTGCTAGTCGTAGAATATTATTCGCGTCAGACCTAAACCTAACGAAAAAAAAAAATAAAAAATCACAGGGGTTCGGACAATTTCAATCCCTTTCGTCGAAGTAAATTAACCTAAGGTTAAGATAAATAATAAGGGTTTGATCCGGATTTTTATCCATTTAGGTATCATAGAACGAGAGGGAGGTTTTCGTTCCTTGTCTACTCTTTTCCTTTCAGTATTTTCCGTGCCACAGCAATTAGGAATAGAGAATCTATATCAAAGAAAGGTCTAACTGTTGCTGTTGCGTTGGAATATACTTTTATCTAGTGCTATTTGACTCTTTTGGTTAGTAAGATCTGTGAATTAGATGAAGGTACGGAAAGAGAGGGATTCGAACCCTCGGTAAACAAAAGCCTACATAGCAGTTCCAATGCTACGCCTTCAACCACTCGGCCATCTCTCCTACATCATGATTATGACTCAAAAACCGAGTGAATAGCGAGCCATTCCTAGTAGATTATTGCATAGGAACGACCAATCAATTCTAATTCTAACTAGAGAAATAGATCAATTTTCATCAAAGTAAAAGAAAGATCTTTCTTTTGAGGTTCTGCGGATAAATAAATAGAAAATATGAAAACTGTTAGAAACATTCTATTCATGTTTGCAAAACAAATATTCGCTTCTTTTTCTGTTATTTTATACCGGTACCGGAGGCAATCACTAAATTAGAACGAATCCGCTGATTGATGGGTCTATTTTTTGCACTTCGATTAATGGATCTCTTTAGATCACGATTCTATTTAGACTATGATTCCATATCTTAATAATTCTCAAATTCCTTTCCCGTCCAGTTTTAGAGTTCTCCCTGAACAACAAACCCTACCCTATAAGATCTATTATAAAAGATCTATTAGAAATTATAAATATTCAGAAAAATTATATATTATATAGAGTTGATTGTATAGTGTCCTATGACAAAACAATCGGGTTTTTACATCGCAGAATGGTTATTCGATCCTTTTTCTTCTTTGGATGAGAATTAAATAAAAAAATTTCGTTATTATAATCTGTAACTTCAATTAAATTGGAATACTTTCTTTTGTTGGTATACTACTCCATTTACATTAGGATGAAATCGAAGCGTACTCCAATATTTCTTTATTTGTTTTTTTCGATTCCTGTCAAAAAGGAACAATTTGAATAAATACAGGTCCCTTTTTCTTAATGAATCTGTTTTTATGTTATTTCGTACTGTACAATTATTTTCTTTGTGGGATCGGTTTACCACGAGAGGTAATGAGAATAATTATAGAATGGATTGCTACCTATGCCTAGATCGCGGATAAATGGAAATTTTATTGATAAGACCTTTTCAATTGTAGCCAATATCTTATTACGAATAATTCCGACAACTTCAGGAGAAAAGGAGGCATTTACCTATTACAGAGATGGTGCGATTTGATTCTTTTTTTATTGCTCTCAATCTTACGAGAAAGACGCAGGATTTGGGATCGGGATAGAAATAAAAATTTTGAAAAAAATCTACGCTTGTTGAAGGTAAAGTTTGGAAATAGAACAATTCCTTCTGTCGTGTATCCTCCATTAATGCAACCTCGGATGCTATGGTTTAATTGTCGACTCTAGTATTGAGCGAAAGGCTACACCTATAGGTTCTGTATTTACAGGTCAACCCTACTCCACCAGTACCAATAGGCCACATAGGGGAAGAAGCACTACACCTAGGAATCAACAACACGAAAACTTTGTTATAAAGTATCCCGATCCTGATAAGGATCGTAACTAACAAGAATGGTCGGGACAACAAACATCCGTCTCGTTTGTATTTTGGATACCTGTATAACCATCGAAGGCTGTTGAAGTGACTAATTTCTGGAAATTATGAGGCGTTTAGAACAAATAAATTGTTGGAGTTATATTTTCTATCTAGTATCAACACGTTTGATCTTAAGAAAAGATCTCTCGCAGTAAGGTTGGCTAGAGATTTCTTGTAAAAACACTAGCCCTGCTCAGTTCATAATGATAATAAATATTTTCCTTTTTGGATTCCCTGTTTTATTTTCATTATGCACATAACAGAGGAGCCGTATGAGATGAAAATCTCATGTACGGTTCTGGAACGGAGATTCTTTGAATTGAATGACGACCGTAACGGATGTCAGCTCAATCCGAAGGAAATTATGCGGAAGCTTTACAGAATTATTATGAAGCTATGCGACTAGAAATTGATCCCTATGATCGAAGTTATATACTCTATAACATAGGACTTATCCACACAAGTAACGGAGAACATACGAAAGCTCTGGAATATTATTTTCGAGCGCTAGAGCGAAATCCGTTCTTACCACAAGCTTTTAATAATATGGCTGTGATCTGTCATTACGTGCGACTATCTCCACTATAGAAAGAAAAAAGGAAAGAGGGATTAAATCCGCTAGTAAATACTAGAAACAAAAAGGGCTTTCTACATATGAATCGTCTAAAACAACGATTTTTATCAGCTGTAGCAAAGAAAGAAACTTCATAGAAGTTGAAATTTAAAGTGAAGAAAGAGATATGCCTAGCTGTTTTATTCTATGGATAAAGAATCTAATTGATAGAGCAAGCATCGTAAAGATCAATTAGCGAGGTTTTGGGCCGAGACAATAATAACTGCTTACTAATGCCATGATGTGAGATAAGCATTAGGAATCAACTTATGTAATAGAGTTGATCCACTAAGGTATTGAGCAGCGGTGTAGGATCAGATCCCAAAGATAGTAAGTCTTTTTCTTATGAATGAAAGTCTTTTTCAAAAATTCTATATAATATATAAATATATTTATTTTATATTATCTAAATAAATTTAGATATGAAACCGAGATAGTTACCTTTCAAAAAATTATATCGATTAGGGATAGGGATAAATGCCTATGCTTTATTCTTCGGAAGGTGGGAGAAAAGATAAAACTAAAAC